AATGACGAGCCTGATTAAAGGATTATCGTGATAGGATAAAACATGTAGTTAAAACTACCTTCATTACATCTAACAGAATCAAACTATCACCATCAAGCATCAAAAGCCGACGTGCACCATACACCAAGATGTAAAACAAGTCTTCAACACAGAAAAGTAAGCTAAGTCTCAAGCTAATGGGTTCATACCCCATAAATAGAGTATGACACTCTCTTCTCTAATGCCCAATAACTCAACAAAAATCCTCTTACTAATCACCTTAGTAGGGGGTGTGTTAGTATCTGTATCCTCTAATTCATGAATGGGAGCGTGAATAGGATTGGAGATCAATCTAATATCGTTCATCCCCCTAATATCCAACGTAAAAAACATGTACAACACAGAAGCTTCACTAAAATACTTCATCGTACAAGTACTTGCATCAGCAACACTACTATTTATAGTGGTAATAAAAACATTGACGGAAGATTTATTTACACTTGAAAGAAGTCAGTATACACCAATAATCATCTGTACACCTCTCCTGCTAAAAAGTGGAGCAGCACCTCTCCACTGATGGTTTCCAGGGGTAATAGAAGGATTAAGATGGGAAAACTGTGCACTATTAATAACAGTGCAAAAAGCCGCCCCATTGATGTTAATATCATACCTGATTGAAATCAATGCCTTCACAATAAGAGTCATTTTAATATCCACAATTGTAGGATCAATTGGAGGGTTGAACCAAACCTCAATACGAAAAATCATAACCTACTCGTCAATCAACCATACCGGTTGAATGTTAATCGCATTAACCACAAGTGAAAACTTGTGGTTAGTATACTTCGCAATCTACTCTACTTTAGCCTTAACTGTAGTATCAGCTATCAAATTATCAGGGGTATCGTTTATCAACCAAACCATATTAACAAATAAAGAAACCACACTAACAAAATTCATAATATTTACGTCACTACTATCTCTAGGCGGGCTCCCCCCATTCCTTGGATTCCTACCGAAATGAATTGTTATCCAAGCCATAATTACAAACAACTTAACCCCACTAGCAACAATTGTAGTAGTAACATCATTAATTACCTTATACTACTACCTAAAAATTTCTTACTCAAGTTTTATAATTCTGAACACAGAACCTAAATGAAACTTGAATTCATATAAAAACAGGCCTACCAAAAACATTAGAGCACTCATTCTATCATCAATTTCCCTAATGGGAATAGCAGCTTGTACGATCATTGCCAACATTAACTAATAAAGTAAAGGCCTTAAGTTAAAACATTAAACTAATAACCTTCAAAGCTATAAATAAAGGGCTTCCTTTAGGCCTTGGTAAGTCCTTTCAACTTACCCCTACAGAATTGCATTCTATAATCACAAAATGAATACAAGGCTTACTAACAAATAGTGGAAGAGCAACGTAAATGCCCCTAAATAGATTTACAGCCTATCGCCTACTTATTATTCTCAGCCACTCCACTAATTTTCACCCGATGGTTTTTCTCAACTAATCACAAAGACATTGGAACATTATACTTCGTATTTGGAGCCTGATCAGGAATGGTTGGAACTTCCTTAAGAATACTTATTCGAACAGAGCTCGGACAACCAGGATCTCTAATTGGGGACGATCAAATTTATAACGTTATTGTCACAGCTCACGCATTCGTCATAATTTTCTTTATAGTCATGCCAATTATAATTGGTGGATTCGGAAATTGATTAGTACCACTAATATTAGGAGCACCGGATATAGCATTCCCACGAATAAACAACATAAGATTTTGATTGCTCCCCCCATCATTAACCCTTCTACTTACTAGTAGAACAGTAGAAAGCGGTGTAGGAACAGGATGAACTGTTTATCCCCCTCTTGCAAGAGGAATTGCACATGCAGGGGCATCTGTAGACTTAGCCATCTTCTCACTCCATCTAGCGGGTGTATCATCTATTCTTGGAGCAGTAAACTTCATCACAACAACAATTAACATAAAGCCGAAAAGCATAAAGCCTGAACGAATCCCTCTATTCGTATGATCAATCGCCATTACCGCCCTACTACTATTATTGTCATTACCAGTTCTAGCAGGAGCAATCACAATACTACTGACAGATCGTAATTTAAATACATCATTTTTTGACCCGGCAGGAGGGGGAGATCCAATCCTATACCAACACTTATTTTGATTTTTTGGACACCCTGAAGTTTATATTCTCATTCTACCAGGATTTGGTATAATTTCCCACATTATCTGTCACGAAAGAGGAAAGAAGGAAGCATTCGGAAACTTAGGGATGATCTTTGCCATGCTAGCAATTGGATTACTAGGATTTGTAGTCTGAGCACACCACATATTTACAGTAGGAATAGACGTTGATACACGAGCATACTTTACATCAGCAACAATAATCATCGCCGTACCAACAGGAATCAAAATCTTCAGATGACTTGCAACACTGTATGGTACTCGAATAACATATAGAGCAGCTTGCTTATGAGCCCTAGGATTTGTTTTCCTATTCACAATAGGAGGTCTTACTGGGGTAGTACTTGCAAACTCATCAATCGATATTGTATTACATGATACCTACTATGTAGTAGCACACTTCCACTATGTACTATCAATAGGAGCAGTATTTGCAATCATAGGAGGATTTGTACAATGATTCCCTTTATTCACAGGACTTACTATAAACCCAAAGTGATTAAAGGCCCAATTCGCTGTCATGTTCGTAGGAGTAAATCTAACATTCTTTCCCCAACACTTCCTAGGATTAGCCGGAATACCCCGACGATACTCAGACTACCCAGATGCCTACACCACATGAAACATTATTTCATCAATAGGGTCAACAATCTCATTCGTAAGAGTAATAATATTCCTATTCATTATATGAGAAAGAATTACATCAAACCGATTAATTTTATTCCCCACACACACAAGAAACTCAGTAGAATGACTGCAAAACTTCCCACCTGCAGAGCACAGATACTCAGAACTACCAACTATTTCACTAACTAACTAATATTCTAACGTGGCAGATAAGTGCATTGGATTTAAGCTCCATAAATAAAGTTTTCAAAACTTTCATTAGAAAAATGACAACATGATTAAACCTAACACTACAAGACAGAGCCTCACCAGTCATAGAGCAATTAATCTTCTTTCACGACCACGCATTAATAATTATGCTCATAATTATTACAGCAGTATTTTACACAATAATTAGAATTGTCCAAAACAAACAAACCAGCCGATTCATTTTAGAAGGACAAATAATCGAAACTGTTTGAACTATTGCTCCTGCAGTTATCCTGGTATTCATCGCAATCCCATCCTTACGGCTACTATACTTAATAGACGAAATTCACAACCCAGCAATAACACTAAAAACAGTAGGGCATCAATGATACTGAAGTTATGAATATTCAGACTTCACAAAACTCGAATTTGATTCATATATAATACAACAAGAGGACCATCAAATTAACACATTCCGACTACTAGACACAGATAACCGAATTGTGCTACCTATAAATTCACCAATTCGAATAATTGTAACAGCAGCAGATGTACTACATTCATGAACAGTGCCGAGACTTGGGGTAAAAACAGATGCCACGCCAGGCCGATTAAACCAAGTAAGATTCTCAATTAATCGGCCAGGTCTCCTATATGGACAATGCTCAGAAATCTGTGGAGCAAACCACAGATTCATACCAATCGTAATTGAAAGAGTATCAACAAACCAATTTATTAATTGAGTATCAAAGATAAGAGAATCATCAGATGACTGAAAGCAAGTAATGGTCTCTTAAACCAGATAATGATATATTAGCAAATATCTCTGATGACAAAGGATTAGTTAATTTATAACATCAGAATGTCAAACTGAAATAATCATAAAGATATCCTTTTATTCCTCAAATAATACCAATAGAATGAACAATATTGTATATTACGTTCCTAGCAACATTCCTAATATTCAACATTATAAACTACTTTGCTCAATCACCAAACAAACAAATAAAAACAAAAAAAATCATTAACATTAGAAAAACAAACTGAAAGTGATAAGAAATCTATTCTCAATCTTCGACCCAACAACAGAAATTAATAATCTCCCTTTAAACTGAACAAGAACTACAATCGGACTCCTATTAATCCCAACAAGAATTTGATTAATCCCATCCCGAAATAGAATAATAGTAAGATTATTAATAAATAAACTACACCAAGAGATAAAAACAATCCTAAGAAAGGGAAATGAAAATAAAGGAAATTCATTCATCCTCGCATCACTATTCCTTATAATCCTGACAAATAACTTCCTAGGATTATTCCCATACATTTTCACCAGAACAAGACACTTAGCACTCACGCTAACCCTAGCCCTACCACTATGAATGAGATTTATATTATTCGGGTGAATCAAAAATACAAACCACATATTCGAACATCTAGTACCCCAAGGCACACCAGCCATACTAATACCATTTATAGTTATCATTGAAACAATCAGTAACCTAATTCGGCCAGGAACCCTAGCAGTACGATTAGCTGCAAATATAATTGCGGGACACTTACTATTAACACTATTAGGAAACAATGGCCCCGCAATATCTCACACTCTACTAACGGTATTAATCACAGCACAAATTCTCCTTCTAATTTTAGAGGGAGCAGTAGCAATTATCCAATCGTATGTATTTGCAATCCTAAGAACCTTATATTCTAGAGAAGTCAATTAATGTCAATACACGAAAACCACCCATTCCACATAGTAAACAAAAGACCATGGCCACTCACTGGAGCTATCGGAGCAATGGTTACCTTAATAGGCCTAATTAAATGATTCCATCAATACGACGACAGCCTGTTAGGAATCGGAGCAATCATTACCTTACTAACCATAATCCAATGATGACGAGATGTAACTCGAGAAGGAACATACCAAGGATTACATACAAAAATAGTAACAAAAGGACTACGATGAGGAATAATCTTATTCATTATCTCAGAAGTTCTGTTCTTCGTATCCTTCTTCTGAGCATTCTTCCACTCAAGACTATCACCAACAATCGAACTAGGATCAACTTGACCTCCAACAGGAATTCAACCATTCAACCCAATACAAGTCCCATTACTAAATACAGCAATTCTACTATCTTCAGGAGTAACCGTAACATGAGCACACCACGGACTACTAGAAAATAATGCTACACAAGCAACACAAGGACTGTTCTTCACTGTATTACTAGGATTATACTTCACAGCACTACAAGCATATGAATATCTTGAAGCACCATTCACAATCGCAGACTCAGCTTACGGATCAACATTCTTCGTAGCAACAGGCTTCCACGGACTACACGTAATCATTGGAACAACATTCCTGGCTACCTGCCTGCTACGACACACAACCTTACACTTCTCATCATATCACCACTTCGGATTTGAAGCAGCAGCCTGATACTGACACTTTGTAGACGTAGTTTGACTATTCCTATACATCTCAATTTACTGATGAGGAAGATAAAACAATATTTATCTAATACAAAAAAGTATACTTGACTTCCAATCAAGAAATTTGTGAAAAACAAGATAAATAATAACAATAATTACGACAGCAGCAGTAGTAACCATCCTATTATCAGCAGCCATTATAGTATTAACAACACTTATCTCAAAGAAAATTAATGAAGACCGAGAAAAAAGATCACCATTCGAATGTGGGTTTGACCCAAAAAACTCCGCACGACTGCCCTTCTCATCACGATTCTTCCTAATCGCAGTAATCTTCATAATCTTTGATGTAGAAATTGCACTCCTACTACCAATACCAATTACTATCCTAACATCAAACATCAAATCATGAATAATAATTAGATCAGTATTCCTACTGATTCTAATTATCGGGCTATACCATGAATGAAATCAAGGATCCTTAGAATGAAGAAACTAAGGGACTATAGTTAATAATAACATTTGAGTTGCATTCAAAAAGTACTACCTAAGTAGTTAGCCTCACAATACTAAGTAAGTGAGAAGCAATACTTGCAATCAGTTTCGACCTGATCTTTAGATAAATATAAACCTTATCCTTACTTTGCTCAAACTATTAACTGAAACCAAAGAAAGAGGTATATTATTGTTAATAATAAAATTGAATTTAAATTCCAGTTAAAGAAGTGACAGAAAAAGTGAATGCTGCTAACTTATCACTATAGCGGTTAAAATCCGTTTACACTTCTATCATTTATATAGTTTAGAAAAACATTACATTTTCACTGTAAAGACAAAGAAATCTTTTATAAATATACCTAAAGGTAATAATACCTCATCGACATCTTCAGTGTCGTGCTCTAAATCATAAGCTATTCAAGTAATAAATAAGAACAAACAATAAAATAACAATCCACATAGCAAAAAAACCCAAAAACACCTTTAAATTATTATATTGAAACCATTGATTAGCCCTGCCGAGATTAAAAAGAATTCAATATATACCCTGACCACCAAAATATTCCATCCAACCAGAGTCAAAAACCTTTGTCGCCCTATAACCAACTCCCAAGGGAACGAAAGAAACACCATAAGTAGAAAAAAAAGGCATAAACCACATCGAGCCAGAAAATGAAGTAGAACCGTACGAATATATAGAAAACAACCTGTCACCAGCAACAAATCTAGCAATTTCATAACCAAGTCAACCACCAATAAACAAAACAAACAAAGTAAGAAACCTTAAATAATAAGGTAAACAAATCATAGAAGGTGTGGGACAAATCAGCCACATAAGAGACCCTCCACCAAAAATAGATATAATCAACAAGCCAATCATACCAAACACCATATTATAACTAGTCTCAACTATAGAATAAGAAGGAACAAAATTAAAATCACCACACAAAACAAAATAAAACAAACGGAAAGAATAACAAACAGTTAAACCAGTAGATACAAATAATAAAAGAAAACCAAATATATTCACATATCTCATAGAAAACATCTCCAAAATAAAATCCTTAGAATAAAACCCAGCCAAAAACGGCATACCACAAAGAGCAAAATTAGAGACCATTAAACTCGAAGAAGTAAACGGCATGTAAACAGACATACTTCCTATAAAACGGATGTCCTGAGAATCCCCCATAGAATGAATAACACCCCCAGCACACATAAAAAGCAAAGCCTTAAACAAAGCATGAGTCAATAAATGAAAAAAAGCTAAACCAGAAAGACCAATAGAAATAGTCATAATCATAAGACCTAATTGTCTCAAAGTAGACAAAGCAATAATCCTCTTCAAATCAAACTCAAAATTAGCCCCAAGCCCCGCTATAAACATTGTCAAACCAGAAACCAACAACAAAATAACATTTAACCAACAACTAAAAGAAGGACTAAACCGAATCAATAAATAAACTCCTGCAGTAACCAAAGTAGAAGAATGCACTAAAGCAGAAACAGGCGTAGGAGCTGCCATTGCCGCAGGCAATCAAGAAGAAAAAGGAATCTGAGCACTCCTAGTCATAGCAGCCAAAACAACAAGAAAAGAAATCAACTCCATCTCAACAGAACCTGACAAAAACTCTAAATAATAAATAAAACTCCAACTACCAAAATTAATTATCCAAGCAATAACTATCAACAAAGCAACATCACCAATCCGATTAGACAAAACTGTCAACATACCCGCACCGTAAGACCGCACATTCTGATAGTAAATTACTAGTAAATAAGAAACTAAACCCAAGCCATCTCACCCTAACAAAATTCTAATAATATTAGGACTAATAATTAAAAACATTATGGAAACAACGAACATTAAAACCAACAAAATAAAACGAACAATATTCAAATCACCAAACATATAATCATCACTATAAAGAATAACTAAAGAAGAAATAATAAAAACAAACCCCATAAATAATAAAGACATCCAATCAAACAAAAAAGTCATAATAACTGATCTACCATTCAACGTAACCACATTCCAGTCAATAAAATAAACCAAATCATTTATAATAAAATATACACCACAAAAACAACAAAACCAGCCAAAAACAAACAAAAAAACAAATCTAACAAAACAAACAGACATAAACATAAATCCAAAATAAAAACTATATCATCGGCACCACAAACCAATATTTTCAATTAAACTATTTAGATTCACCAAAGCCCTTAAATCCAAAAGACAGCAACATCCACCTTCAAGATAATCAAATTTAATGGAAACCAGTGCATAAATAACAACAAAAACTCACGGGCATAACCTAAAGAGCAAGAATATAAACCAGAATAAATAGGACCATGCTGACTATAAGAATATAAATAAAGTGTATAAGCAGCACTAAAAAATGATAAAAAAATCAAAACAAATATTAAATACCAAGACCAAGAAATAAGACTACTCAATAAACCAATTTCACCAAGAAGGTTAAGCGAGGGGGGAGCAGCCATATTACAAGCTCTTAGTAAAAATCATCATATGGCCATTCTAGGCATCAAATTAATTAAACCCCTATTAACCAACAAACTCCGTCTACCAAACCGCTCATAAGAAATATTAGAAAGACAAAAAAGCCCGGAAGAACATAAACCATGAGCCACCATTAAAGCAAAAGATCTACAAACCCCCCAATAACTCAATGTCATAATACCACCAATAACCATGCTCATATGAGCTACAGAAGAGTAAGCAATCAATGACTTCAAGTCAGTCTGTCGCATACAAAATAAACTAACAAATAATCCACCGACTAAACTCAGAGCAACCCAAACAACACCAAACTTAAATCCAAACTTAAACAACACAGGGAAAACACGAAGAAGGCCATATCCACCCAACTTCAACAAAACACCAGCCAAAATTATTGAACCAGAAACAGGAGCTTCGACATGAGCCCTAGGCAACCACAAGTGAACCATAAACATAGGCATCCTAACCAGAAAGGCAAAAATCATACAAACATAAAATAACCCACCGACTAAAGAACTATCCCCACACAACAAAAATAAACACAACGACCCCAATGAACTGTAGACAAACAAAATACCAACCAATAAAGGAAGAGAGGCCAACAAAGTATAAAAAAGCAAATAAATACCAGCTTGAACACGCTCAGGCTGATACCCCCAACCCAAAATCAGAAACAAAGTAGGAATTAGTCTACTCTCAAAAAAAACATAAAATGAGAGTAGACTAATTCTTCTAAAAGTACAGTACAGTATAATTGTAAGAAAGACAACAACAAAAATAAAGAAACCAGAAAAATACCCAGAACGATAAATAGACTCTCTGGCTAACACTATAAGAACACAGATTCACAAACTAAGAAGAATCAAGCCATAAGAAATCAAATCACATCCAAAAATATACCCCAAGCCACCTCAACAAAAAAAATAAGGAAGGGAAAAAAAATACATAAAAGAAATAAAAAATAATAATGAGCAAATCAACCACCAAGACCAAGGAAAAAGACACAACGGGGTCAAAAAAATCAGAAAACAAAGAAACCTTAACATTGAAGAACACTATAAGATTGAAAATAATCATTACCATGACTACGAATTATAGAAACTAAAATAGACAAACCCAAAGAACCCTCACAAACAGAAAAAACCAAAAAATAAACAACGAAAAATAAACTATAATTAAATCTACACAAATAATAATAAATAGAAAAATAAAGAACCAACACAATAAATTCTAATCTCAATAAAGTAATTAACAAATGCTTACGGCTAGAGGAAAAGGCCCAAATACCACAAAAATAAACAACAAAAAAATATAATCACATTGGCATTAAATAAAGTTTTAATAATTTAACTAAAATATTGGTCTTGTAAATCAAAAATAAGGAATAGCCTTTTAAAACTTCAGAGGAAAGGCAAAGAAACCATTTCATTAATCCCCAAAACTAACATTTTAAATAAAATACCCCCTGACATAACAAAATTACTTATATCCATAAGAACAGCAACAAGATTAATATTCACACAAATAAAGCACCCTATAGCTATAGGACTAATACTCCTATTACAAACGACAATAGTATGTTTAATTAGAGGAACAATATACAGAAGATTTTGATTCTCATACATCCTATTCATAATCATAATTGGAGGGATATTAGTACTATTCATATATATAACAAGACTGGCCTCAAACGAAATATTCTCACCATCAAATAAAATATTAATAACTATACTAATGTTATTACCCATCCTAATATATGTGATACCAACAGTAACCAACAACAAGGAAATAAATATACACGACACTATAATAGAAAATGAAATCACAATCACAACAACCGTTATATACAACCAAACAATAGGAGTAATAACAACAATACTAGTAATATACATACTATTAACACTAATCGTTGTCGTCAACATCATCAATGTATCCAAGGGGCCTTTACGACACACAAGATAATGAATAAACCCACACGAAATAAACACCCCTTATTTAAAATCGCAAATGACGCCCTAGTAGACTTACCAACACCATCAACAATCAGAGGATGATGAAACTTTGGGTCACTATTAGGAATCTGCCTAGTAGCACAAATCGCAACTGGATTATTCCTAGCCATACACTACTGCCCAAGCGTCGACGCCGCATTCGATAGAGTAAGACATATTTGTCGAGACGTAAACTACGGATGACTGCTACGAACACTACACGCAAATGGAGGATCACTATTTTTCGTCTGCATTTACTTACACACCGGGCGAAACCTATACTATGGATCATACAACTTCATGCACACATGATCCGTAGGGGTGGTAATCTTATTCTTAACTATAGCAACAGCATTCATAGGATATGTACTACCATGAGGACAAATATCCTTTTGAGGTGCAACTGTAATTACAAACTTACTATCCGCAATCCCATATGTAGGAAAAGAAGTAGTCGAATGAGTATGAGGGGGATTTGCGGTAGACAACGCCACACTTACGCGATTCTTCGCTCTACACTTCCTAATACCATTTGTGATTGCAGCTATAGTATTAATCCATCTACTATTCCTACACCAAACAGGGTCAAATAACCCACTAGGATTAAATAAAAATACAGATAAAATCCCATTCCACCCATACTTCACAGTAAAGGATATTTTAGGATTCATAATCGCCATTATAGCCCTAGTAATCTTAGCCCTAAAAGAACCATACATATTAAGAGATCCAGACAACTTCACGCCAGCAAACCCACTAGTAACACCAGTCCATATTCAACCAGAATGATACTTCCTATTCGCATACGCAATCCTACGATCAATCCCAAACAAACTAGGAGGGGTAATCGCCCTAGTCATATCAATTGCAATCCTATTCATTATACCAACAAATAAATCAAAATTCCGAGGAATACAATTCTACCCAATCAACCAAGCATTATTTTGAACAATAACAAATACAGTAATCCTACTAACATGAATCGGAGCACGACCAGTAGAAGACCCATATGTACTAACAGGACAAATCCTAACAGCACTATACTTCACATACTACGCAGTAAACCCAATAATAACAAAACTATGAGATAAAATAACAGACTAACCAGTTAAAAAGCTACAGAATAAAGCCTAGTGTCTTGAAAACACTATGAAAGAAGTTTAAGTCTTCTATTAACTTAACATACCTAAATTAATACACTATAACAAAGAAAAAATAAAACACTTAACACCAACAAAAAACAAAAGATAATTCAACGAAAGGGGCAAAAATCTCCTTCAAGCCAGATACATCAACTTATCATAACGGAAACGAGGTAAAGTACCACGAACCCAAACAAATATAAAGGAAACAAAAGTAAGCTTAAAATAAAAAAAGAAGGAATAAAGATCTCTACCCAAAAAAATAATACAAAACAACAAACTCATAAAAAGAATACTTGCATATTCAGCCAAAAAAATTAAAGCAAATCCTCCGCCACCATACTCAACATTAAATCCAGAAACAAGCTCTGATTCACCTTCAGCAAAATCAAAAGGAGTGCGATTAGTCTCAGCCAAACAAGAAATAAACCAAACAAAAGACAAAGGAAGAGAAAGAAAAATTAATCACAAATAAATTTGAAAAGAGTAAAAATAAGCCAAATTATATCTACAAATCAAAACAACAAAAGAAAGCAAAATAAAAGCCAATCTAACCTCATAAGAAATAGTTTGAGCCAAAGCACGAAGTCCACCTAATAAAGAATAACCAGAATTAGATGACCACCCAGCAATCATAACAGTATAAACACCAAGTCTAGTGCAAGCCAAAAAAAACAATAAACCCAACTCAAAAGAAACAAAACCACTCAAATAAGGAATCAACAACCAAACCAACAGAGAAAGGAAAAACCCACAAATAGGAGAAAAATAATAAACCAGATAATTAGAAACCAAAGGGAAATACTGCTCCCTAGTAAACAACTTAATAGCATCTCTAAAAGGCTGGAAAATACCTACAAACCCTACCTTATTGGGGCCCTTACGAATATGAATATAACCCAAAACCCTACGCTCCAATAAAGTAAGGAATGCCACTCCAACCATAACAAAGATCATTAACAACAAAAAAACAACAACGACAAAAATAAAATCAAACACATACTACTTGTAAAATAACATTTACATTAATAGATTCTAAATCCAATGCACTTATCTGCCAAAATAGTATAATATTAATGAAAATCACATAACTAAAATTATTTCAAATATCCGGTCCTCTCGTACTAAGATATAAACATTATTATAGATAGAAACCAACCTGGCTCACGCCGGTCTGAACTCAGATCATGTAAGGTTTTAAAGGTCGAACAGACCTAATCGCTTCCAGCTCCTGCACCGAAAATTCACCTTAATCCAACATCGAGGTCGCAAACCTCCCCGCCAATAAGAACTCTCAAGGAAGATAACGCTGTTATCCCTAAGGTAATTTAATCTTATAATCAAAATAAATGGATCAAACAAATATAAATAAATATATAATAAGAAAAGAGGAGTTAAAAAAATTCCTCCCATCACCCCAACAAAACATTTAAAAAGCTCAAAAACATAATACAAACAACATTAAACATAGCCAATAATAAATGTTAAACTCTATAGGGTCTTCTCGTCCCATAAAAACATCTAAGAATTTTAACTTAAAAACTAAATTCAACAAAACAATACCTATAAGACAGCTCATGTCTCGTCAAGCCATTCATACCAGATCACAATTAAAGAACTAATGATTATGCTACCTTTGCACGGTCAAAATACCGCGGCCCTTCAACTCAAAGTCAGTGGGCAGGCCATACTTCAAAAACTAACAAGAAAAGATGTTTTTGTTAAACAGGCGGACATGAAAACTTTTGCCGAATTCCTCAAAGGAAATTAACATTAAATACAAACAACGCAATCAAACAAAAATTTACTAATTACACAATAATTACTATACAACTAAAAATAAAGTAAACATTTCAATAAAAAATTAAATCACAAAAAATAAACAAAAGAACAAATAAAATTTTAACATAATCAAATTGAAAATCACTATAAAATCCACAAAACTAAATTAAACAAAAAATTATAAAACAAAACTAAGGAGCTAATCCCCCTTAATCTTAACATCAAATAAAAATAAATATAATAAACAACAGAAATTAAATAAGATGTATGAATTAAATTCATTTCTTGAAAAACCAGAAACCACTAAAGACGAATAGCATTTCACTACCAATAAATTATCATTAATACTAATGAAACAGTAACTAATATAAATTATTAACTCCTTTAAAATCGGGAAATAAAAATAAATAATAAAATTCAATGAACCCTGATACACAAGGTACGACAAATAAAATCAACTTCCAAAAAAACATTAACAAAACAGCTCCAACCCCTCACGGTACAAATAACCTATCGCATAAAAAATTAAATCACAAAAATACAATAACCCCAATGATTTTTCAATTAAAATGATAAATAAACAAAAACTAAAAACAAGACAATCAACAAAATCAGACCATGCCGAATCGCACGACATAATAATTCAGCGTAAATGAAAACTCAACTAATAGAAATGATCTGATCTGAACAATCAATCCAGCTGCACCTTCCGGTACAACCACTTTGTTACGACTTATCTCATTAACAATAAAACGAGAGCGACGGGCGATGTGTACATATCCCAGAACCTTCTATCACAATAACAATCTACAAATAATTACAACCAAATCCAATTTCATGCAAATATTTAAACCCAACAATCCATAAACAAATAACAATGTAATCCATCATCCACTTAGAAACAAGCTGCACCTTGACCTGAAATCAACCAAAATAAAGAAACCAGAAAATTAAGCAACCCTAAAAAGATAATCAATAAACGGCGGTATACAAACCAAAACAACTAAGTAAGGTCCAACGCGGACTATCGATAACGAGACAGATTCCTCTGGACGGAATGAGATACCGCCAAATTCTTTAAGTTTCAAGAACATAACTAATACTACTCAGACACAAAATAACAATTAACATTCAAAAATAATAGGGTATCTAATCCTAGTTTACTAAAAGAATTTCATAGTCTCCAAATAAATAAAAGAAAACAACGACAATAAAAATTTCACCTAACAACTAACAAAATAAAATCAATAAAAATAAACAATATAACTACCAATGCCGAACACATTCAAACGCTTCCAAGGTATAACCGCGGTTGCTGGCACAAAATTTAACCGAAACTAAATGTATTGCTAAATACAAGGACACTTGATCAACCAATAACAACTAATGAGACTGAACCCAACCATCACCGGACTTATTTAAAGTCTCCAGCAAAACTCACGCACAAACTTACATATAGAACAAACAAACATTGAACGAAAAAGCAAGAATAAAACTTTACTTAGTGACACAACGCAAAGCAGAATGGTACAAACAACAAAAACTTTA